ATACCTTGTTTTGACTGTATCGCACTATGTATCATTTGATAATCCAATGAATCTCCGATCCTTTGACCAAATAGAATTTCTAAAATGAAGGAATATCAAGTATATTTAGAACGAGCTAGATCTCGCCAACAGGACTTCCTATACCCACTTATTTTTCGGGAGTATATTTATGGACTTGCTTATAGTCATAATTTTAATAGATCCGTTTTTCTGGAAAATGTAGGTTATGGCAATAAATATAGTTTACTAAATGTAAAACGTTTAATTACTCGAATGTATCAACAGAATCATTTAATCATTTCGGCTAATGATTCTAACAAAAATCCATTTTGGGGGTATAATAAGAATTTTGATTCTCAAATAATATCAGAGGGTTTTGCCATCGTCGTGGAAATTCCATTTTTCCTACAATTAAGCTCTTCCTTAGAGGAGGCAGAAGTAATAAAATCTTATAAAAATGTGAGATCAATTCATTCCATTTTTCCCTTTTTGGAGGATAAATTTACATATTTAAATTATGTGTCAGATATACAAATACCCTATCCTATCCATCTGGAAATCTTAGTTCAAATCCTTCGATACTGGGTGAAAGATGCCCCCTTTTTTCATTTATTACGGTTGTTTCTTTATCATTTTTGTAATTGGAATCGTTTTATTACTACCAAAAAATCGATTTCTACTTTTTCAAAAAGTAATCCAAGATTATTCTTGTTCCTCTATAATTTTTATGTATGTGAATATGAATCTATCTTCCTTTTTCTACGTAATAAATCCTCTCATTTACGATTAAAATCTTTTAGCGTTTTTTTTGAGCGAATTTTTTTTTATGCAAAAAGAGAACATCTTGTAGAAATTTTTGCCAAGGATTTTTCGTATACTTTATCACTCTTCAAGGATCCTAACATTCATTATGTTAGATATCAAGGAAAATGCATTCTGGCTTCAAAGAATGCGCCTTTTTTGATGAAGAAATGGAAACACTATTTTATCCATTTATGGCAATGTTTTTTTGATGTTTGGTCTCAACCAAGAACGATCAATATAAACCAATTATCCGAACATTCATTTCGGCTTTTAGGCTATTTTTCAAATGTGCGGCTAAATCGTTCAGCGGTACGGAGTCAAATGCTGCAAAATACATTTCTAATCGAAATTGTTAGCAAAAAACTTGATATAATAGTTCCAATTATTCCTCTAATTAGATCGTTGGCTAAAGCGAAATTTTGTAATGTATTGGGGCATCCCATTAGTAAGCCGGTCTGGGCCGATTCATCCGATTTTGATATTATTGAGCGATTTTTGCGAATATGCAGAAATCTTTCTCATTATTACAATGGATCCTCAAAAAAAAAAAGTTTGTATCGAATAAAATATATACTTCGGCTTTCTTGTATTAAAACTTTAGCTTGTAAACACAAAAGTACTGTACGCGCTTTTTTGAAAAGATCAGGTTCAGAAGAATTATTGGAAGAATTCTTTACAGAGGAAGAAGAGATTCTTTCTTTGATTTTTCAGATTCTTTCTTTGATTTTTCAAAGAGATTCTTTTACTTTGCATAGGTTCCATAGAAATCGGATTTGGTATTTGGATATTCTTTTCAGCAACGATCTGGTCAATGATGAATGATTGTATTCTATTCTATAATATAGAAAGGATTATGAAATGTTCATGTAGTTAAGAGTTGAGTTTCAAGATTCCTCTTCTGGAGAAGTAACTCAGGTTTAGATGTATACATAGGGAAAGCCGTGTGCAATGAAAAATGCATGCACGGCTTGGGGAGGGATTTTTTATTGTTTTATTTGATTAAACAATGCATTTTCTACTCCATCCGACTAGTTCCGGGTTCGAGTCCCGGGCAACCCATTATAATTATTACTTAATAATGAATATATCGAAATAATTCATAGATATATCGCTATATCTATGAATTATTTCGCTATATCTATGAATTATGGAAAAGAAAAATATATGAATCTAAGAATTTTATACTCAAAAATAATAAATAATTATTAGTAAATAATAATAAATAATTTTGAGTATTATTAAGACTATAATTCTTAGTATTATTAAGACTAAAAAACATAAACAATGAAATAGTTTTGGATTTTCATAGGCAAGTTCTATTAGAAGTTCTTTCAGAATATCCATGCCCCTGGTGAATCCCCGTACTATTCGATTGAAAAATTTTTTTAAAAAACGAAAACTCATAGTGACATATATAGAGATTTTAAGAATCTAAGAAATGGAATAGAATAACATTTCTGATTCAGTCCAATTACAATTAAACTTCCTTCCTTTGAATCTGAAAGTCTTTCTCAGATACAAGGAAATAATTCAGTTCCAGAGCCAAAGATCGTAGTTAAGTGGACGGAAATACCATAACAACTAGTTCCATATCATACATAATTTGAAAATTTCAATTCAATTCAAATCGACTAAGAATGAATATGAATCCGGTATATTTTCCACATTCAAATGTATTTCATTTTATTTTATACAT